GTTAATGTAGCTTAACTAATAAAGCAAGGCACTGAAAATGCCAAGATGAGTCATATGACTCCATAAACCCAAAGGTTTGGTCCTAGCCTTCCTATTAATTTTTAGTAGACTTACACATGCAAGTCTCCGCGCCCCAGTGAGAATGCCCTTAAAATCACTAAAGATCTAAAGGAGCAGGTATCAAGCACACTCTTAAGTAGCTCACTACACCTTGCTAAGCCACACCCCCACGGGATACAGCAGTGATAAAAATTAAGCCATAAACGAAAGTTTGACTAAGCCATACTAAAAAGGGTTGGTAAATTTCGTGCCAGCCACCGCGGTCATACGATTAACCCGAATTAATAGGCCTACGGCGTAAAGCGTGTTTAAGATACCTTCGCACTAAAGTTAAAACTTAACTAAGCCGTAAAAAGCTACAGTTACCATAAAATAACCCACGAAAGTGACTTTATAATTATCTGACTACACGATAGCTAAGACCCAAACTGGGATTAGATACCCCACTATGCTTAGCCCTAAACATAGATAATTCTACAACAAAATAATTCGCCAGAGAACTACTAGCAATAGCTTAAAACTCAAAGGACTTGGCGGTGCTTTATATCCCCCTAGAGGAGCCTGTTCTGTAATCGATAAACCCCGATGAACCTCACCACCCTTTGCTAATTCAGTCTATATACCGCCATCTTCAGCAAACCCTCAAAAGGTAGAACAGTAAGCACAATCATTTAACATAAAAAAGTTAGGTCAAGGTGTAGCTTATAAGGTGGGAAGAAATGGGCTACATTTTCTACCCTAAGAACATCTCACGAATGTTTTTATGAAATTAAAAACTGAAGGAGGATTTAGCAGTAAATTAAGAGTAGAGAGCTTAATTGAATAGGGCCATGAAGCACGCACACACCGCCCGTCACCCTCCTCAAGTAACGAAGTATAGCTACAACCATATTAACTCAACCAAAACACAAGAGGAGACAAGTCGTAACAAGGTAAGCATACCGGAAGGTGTGCTTGGATTAATCAAAGTGTAGCTTAACTAAAGCATCTGGCTTACACCCAGAAGATTTCATTATTCATGACCACTTTGAACAAAAGCTAGCCCAACCAACCCCAAATTTAAGTATTGCAGACACATAAAATAAAACATTTAGTTAGACAATAAAAGTATAGGAGATAGAAATTTTAATTGGAGCGATAGAGATAGTACCGTAAGGGAATGATGAAAGACATCTTAACAGTACAAAACAGCAAAGATTACCCCTTTTACCTTTTGCATAATGAACTAGCTAGAAAAAATTTAACAAAGAGAACTTAAGCTAAACCCCCCGAAACCAGACGAGCTACCCATAAACAATCTAAAAGGATCAACTCATCTATGTAGCAAAATAGTGAGAAGATTTGTGGGTAGAGGTGAAAAGCCTAACGAGCCTGGTGATAGCTGGTTACCCACGAACAGAATTTTAGTTCAACTTTAAATTTACCTAAAAAAGATAGAATTTTAATGTAAATTTAAAATATAGTCTAAGAAGGTACAGCTTCTTAGAATAAGGATACAACCTTTATTAGAGAGTATATATTAATATCACCATAGTTGGCTTAAAAGCAGCCACCAATTGAGAAAGCGTTCTAGCTCAACAAACAACACAACTTAATCCTAACCATATTATATTAACTCCTAACTATACTCCTGGGTTATTCTATTTAAATATAGAAGCAACAATGCTAGTATGAGTAACAAGAACTACTTTCTCCCCGCATAAGCTTATATCAAGAACGGATATACCACTGATAGTTAACAACCCGATAATATCAACCCAAAAATAAATTACTTATCAACCCAATTGTTAGTCCGACACAGGTATGCATTTAAGGAAAGATTAAAAGGAGTAAAAGGAACTCGGCAAACACAAACCCCGCCTGTTTACCAAAAACATCACCTCCAGCATTTCTAGTATTGGAGGCACTGCCTGCCCAGTGACGCTCGTTTAACGGCCGCGGTATCCTGACCGTGCAAAGGTAGCATAATCATTTGTTCCCTAAATAGGGACTTGTATGAATGGCTACACGAGGGTTTAACTGTCTCTTACTCCCAATCAGTGAAATTGACCTTCCCGTGAAGAGGCGGGAATATTATAATAAGACGAGAAGACCCTATGGAGCTTTAATTAACTAACCCAAACATATGGTTATTACACACCTATAAGGCATAACATAATACCATTGTTATGAGTTGGCAATTTAGGTTGGGGTGACCTCGGAATATAAAAAAACTTCCGAGTGATTAAAATTTAGACCCACAAGTCAAAATGTAGTATCACTTATTGATCCAATAGTTTTTGATCAACGGAACAAGTTACCCTAGGGATAACAGCGCAATCCTATTCAAGAGTTCATATCGACAATAGGGTTTACGACCTCGATGTTGGATCAGGACATCCTAATGGTGCAGCAGCTATTAAGGGTTCGTTTGTTCAACGATTAAAGTCCTACGTGATCTGAGTTCAGACCGGAGTAATCCAGGTCGGTTTCTATCTATTATATAACCTCCCCCAGTACGAAAGGACAAGGGATGTAAGGCCTACCTCACAAAGGCGCCTTAAAACCAATAGATGAAATCAGCTCAATCTAACCAGTTTATTTCCTCACAAGCCCAAGAAAGAAAGGGCTTTGTTAGGGTGGCAGAGCCCGGTAATTGCGTAAAACTTAAGCCTTTATTCTCAGAGGTTCAACTCCTCTTCCTAACAAAAATGTTCTTTATTAACATTATTTCTCTTATTCTCCCAATTCTTCTTGCCGTAGCTTTCCTCACCCTCGTTGAACGAAAAGTTCTAGGCTATATACAACTTCGAAAAGGCCCTAATATCGTAGGACCCTACGGTCTCCTCCAACCAATCGCAGACGCAGTAAAACTCTTTACAAAAGAACCTCTACGACCACTTACATCTTCTATATCAATATTTATTTTAGCCCCAATTTTAGCGCTATCACTAGCCCTAACTATATGAATCCCTCTCCCAATGCCATACCCACTTATTAACATAAACCTAGGAGTCCTATTCATACTAGCAATGTCAAGCCTCGCCGTGTACTCTATCCTTTGATCAGGATGAGCCTCAAACTCCAAATACGCTCTAATTGGAGCCCTTCGAGCAGTAGCTCAAACAATTTCATACGAAGTAACACTAGCAATTATTCTCCTATCAGTCCTTCTAATAAACGGATCATTTACACTATCCACGCTAATTATCACTCAAGAACATATATGATTAATCTTCCCAGCCTGACCACTAGCCATAATATGATTCATCTCTACCCTAGCAGAGACTAATCGAGCTCCCTTCGACCTGACTGAAGGAGAATCAGAACTAGTCTCCGGATTTAATGTAGAATACGCAGCAGGCCCTTTCGCCCTGTTTTTTCTAGCAGAATACGCAAACATTATTATAATAAATATCCTTACAACGATCCTATTCTTCGGCGCGTTCCACAGCCCACTTATACCAGAACTCTACTCTATTAATTTTACTATAAAAACCCTCTTACTAACTATCTGCTTCCTATGAATCCGAGCATCATACCCTCGATTCCGCTATGACCAACTAATACACCTACTATGAAAAAACTTTCTACCCTTAACTTTAGCCCTATGCATATGACACGTTGCCCTACCCATCATTACCGCAAGCATTCCACCCCAAACATAAGAAATATGTCTGATAAAAGAGTTACTTTGATAGAGTAAATAATAGAGGTTTAAACCCTCTTATTTCTAGAATAATAGGCTTCGAACCTAATCTTAAGAATTCAAAGATCTTCGTGCTACCAAGCTTACACCATATTCTACAGTAAGGTCAGCTAAATTAAGCTATCGGGCCCATACCCCGAAAATGTTGGTTTATACCCTTCCCGTACTAATAAAGCCCCCTATTCTTATTATTATTATAGCAACTATCATAACCGGCACTATAATTGTCATACTAAGCTCGCACTGATTACTGATCTGAATCGGATTCGAAATAAACATGCTAGCCGTCATTCCAGTCCTCATAAAAAAGTACAACCCACGAACCATAGAAGCCTCTACAAAGTATTTTCTTACACAAGCTACCGCCTCAATATTACTAATAATAGGAGTCACTATCAACCTCCTCTACTCTGGCCAATGAGTAGTCTCAAAGATCTCAAACCCCGCCGCATCCATCATAATAACCATTGCCCTAACAATAAAACTAGGCCTATCTCCATTTCACTTTTGAGTCCCCGAAGTAACACAAGGAATTACACTTACATCAGGAATAATCTTATTAACATGACAAAAAATTGCGCCTATATCTGTTCTCTATCAGATCTCCCCATCAATTAACACTAATCTTCTCATGCTAGTAGCTCTTGTATCCGTCTTAGTGGGAGGTTGAGGCGGACTAAATCAAACCCAACTACGAAAAATCATAGCGTACTCCTCCATCGCCCATATGGGCTGAATAGCCGCAATCATTATCTATAACCCTACGATAATGATCCTAAACTTAGTCCTATTACATTCTAATAACACTATCAACCTTCATATTATTTATACTAAACTCATCTACCACAACCTTATCTTTATCTCACATGTGAAATTTCCCCTAATCACCTCCATTATCTTAATCTTAATATTATCCCTAGGAGGACTACCCCCACTATCGGGCTTCATTCCCAAGTGGATAATTATTCAAGAATTAACAAAAAATAATATAATCATTATTCCAACACTAATAGCCATCACCGCCCTACTTAACCTATACTTTTATCTGCGACTTACGTATAGCACCGCACTCACCATATTCCCATCCGCAAATAACATAAAAATAAAATGACAGTTTGAGCACACGAAAAAGACAATCCTACTTCCCCCCTTAATTATCACCTCAACTATACTACTCCCACTGACACCCATGTTATCAGTCTTGGACTAGGGGTTTAGGCTAGACTAGACCAAGAGCCTTCAAAGCTCTAAGCAAGTGCTATACACTTAACCCCTGACTAGTCAACTTCTAAGGACTGCAAGAATCTATCTTACATCAATTGAATGCAAATCAAATACTTTAATTAAGCTAAGCCCTTCCTAGATTGGTGAGCTTTTACCTCACGAAATTTTAGTTAACAGCTAAATACCCTAATAACTGGCTTCAATCTAGCTTCTCCCGCCGCGTAGGAAAAAAAGGCGGGAGAAGCCCCGGCGGCGTCTAGGCTGCTTCTTTGAATTTGCAATTCAATGTGAAATTCACCACAGAGCTTGGTAAAAAGAGGACTTAACCTCTATTTTTAGATTTACAGTCTAATGCTTTTATCAGCCATTTTACCTATGTTCATTAACCGATGGTTATTCTCTACTAATCACAAAGATATTGGGACTTTGTATCTACTATTTGGAGCATGAGCTGGCATAGTAGGCACTGCCTTGAGCCTTCTAATCCGAGCCGAACTAGGTCAGCCCGGTACATTACTAGGCGACGATCAGATTTATAATGTTGTCGTAACCGCTCATGCTTTCGTAATAATCTTCTTCATAGTTATACCTATTATAATTGGGGGCTTTGGAAATTGACTAGTCCCATTAATAATTGGTGCTCCGGACATGGCATTCCCCCGGATGAATAACATAAGCTTCTGACTTCTTCCCCCATCTTTTCTTCTACTATTAGCATCTTCTATGGTGGAGGCAGGTGCAGGAACGGGATGAACTGTATATCCTCCACTAGCTGGTAATCTAGCTCATGCAGGAGCATCCGTTGATCTTACAATTTTTTCTTTACACCTAGCCGGAGTTTCCTCCATTCTAGGGGCAATTAACTTCATCACAACTATTATTAACATGAAGCCCCCCGCAATATCCCAATATCAAACCCCCTTATTTGTGTGATCCGTACTAATTACAGCAGTTCTACTTCTGCTGTCGCTACCTGTACTGGCTGCTGGAATCACAATACTTTTAACAGACCGAAATCTTAATACAACATTTTTCGATCCTGCCGGAGGAGGTGATCCCATCTTATATCAACACTTATTCTGATTTTTCGGACACCCTGAAGTTTACATTCTTATTCTACCCGGATTCGGAATAATCTCTCACATCGTCACCTATTACTCAGGGAAAAAAGAGCCTTTCGGCTATATAGGAATGGTATGGGCAATAATATCTATCGGGTTCTTAGGCTTCATCGTATGAGCTCACCATATGTTTACCGTAGGAATAGACGTAGACACACGAGCATACTTCACATCCGCTACAATAATCATCGCTATTCCAACAGGAGTAAAAGTATTCAGTTGGTTGGCAACACTTCACGGAGGTAATATTAAATGGTCCCCAGCTATACTGTGAGCTTTAGGTTTTATTTTCTTATTTACAGTGGGTGGATTAACAGGTATTGTCCTAGCTAACTCGTCCCTAGATATCGTTCTTCATGATACATACTATGTTGTAGCTCATTTTCACTACGTGCTTTCAATGGGAGCAGTATTTGCTATTATGGGCGGATTTGCCCATTGATTCCCCTTATTCTCAGGTTACACTCTTAATGACACTTGAGCAAAAATTCACTTTACAATTATGTTTGTAGGAGTAAATATAACTTTCTTCCCCCAACATTTCCTGGGTCTATCCGGGATACCTCGTCGATACTCTGACTATCCAGATGCGTATACCACCTGAAACACTGTCTCCTCTATAGGATCGTTCATCTCGCTTACAGCGGTGATGCTTATAATCTTTATAATCTGAGAGGCCTTCGCATCCAAACGAGAAGTTGCCATAGTGGAACTCACTACAACCAACATTGAGTGACTACATGGATGTCCTCCCCCATACCACACGTTCGAAGAACCTACATATGTAATCCAAAAATAAGAAAGGAAGGAATCGAACCTCCTAGAGTTGGTTTCAAGCCAATGCCATAACCATTATGTCTTTCTCAATCAGGAGATATTAGTAAAATGTTACATGACTTTGTCAAAGTTAAATTATAGGTGAAACTCCTATATATCTCTATGGCGTACCCTTTTCAACTCGGATTACAGGACGCAACCTCCCCTATTATAGAGGAATTACTTCATTTTCATGACCACACACTAATAATTGTATTCTTAATCAGCTCTTTAGTCCTCTATATCATCTCATTAATATTGACTACAAAATTAACTCATACAAGCACAATAGACGCACAAGAAGTAGAAACAGTATGAACTATTCTACCCGCCATTATCCTAATCTTAATCGCACTTCCTTCTCTCCGTATCCTTTATATGATAGACGAAATTAATAATCCTTCTTTAACCGTAAAAACAATAGGCCACCAATGATACTGAAGTTATGAATATACTGACTATGAAGACTTAAACTTTGACTCTTATATAATTCCGACGCAAGAACTAAAGCCAGGAGAACTCCGACTATTAGAAGTAGACAACCGAGTTGTCCTCCCAATAGAAATAACTGTCCGAATGCTTATCTCTTCAGAAGACGTTTTACATTCATGAGCCGTCCCATCACTAGGTTTAAAGACTGACGCTATTCCAGGACGACTAAACCAAACTACCCTTATAGCCACACGACCGGGACTATACTATGGTCAATGCTCCGAAATCTGCGGATCTAATCATAGCTTTATGCCTATTGTTCTTGAAATAGTCCCCTTGTCTTACTTTGAAGCTTGGTCTACCTTAATATTATAATCTAGACTAGTCTTACCCATTAAGAAGCTATAAAGCATTAACCTTTTAAGTTAAAGACTGGGAGTTTCAATCTCTCCTTAATGAAATGCCACAGCTAGATACGTCTACTTGATTTATTATAATTCTCTCAATATTTCTCACCCTCTTCATTCTATTTCAACTAAAGATCTCAAAACATCACTACCCAGAAAACCCAGCAGCCAAATCTACTAAAACTACTGGTCAAAGCACCCCCTGAGAAAACAAATGAACGAAAATTTATTCGCCTCTTTCGCTGCCCCCTCAATAATGGGTCTTCCTATTGCGATGTTGATCGTTATATTCCCTTCCATTCTATTTCCATCACCTAACCGCCTAATCAACAACCGGTTAATCTCTATTCAACAATGACTAATTCAATTGACATCAAAACAAATACTGGCTATTCATAACCAAAAGGGACGGACTTGAGCCCTTATACTGATGTCACTAATTCTATTTATTGGTTCAACTAATCTACTCGGACTACTACCCCACTCATTTACGCCCACAACACAACTCTCTATAAATCTTGGAATAGCTATTCCCCTATGAGCAGGGACAGTAATTACTGGTTTTCGCTATAAAACCAAGGCATCCTTGGCACATTTCCTACCTCAAGGCACTCCTCTTCCTCTAATTCCAATATTAGTAATCATCGAAACTATTAGTCTATTTATTCAACCTATAGCTCTAGCCGTTCGATTAACTGCCAATATTACTGCAGGACACCTCTTGATCCACTTGATTGGAGGGGCCACCTTAGCCCTTATTAGTATTAGCACTACCACAGCTTTTGTTACTTTCATCATTCTAATCCTACTTACGATCCTAGAGTTTGCTGTTGCTTTAATTCAAGCCTATGTTTTTACCTTGCTAGTAAGTCTGTATTTACACGACAACACCTAATGACCCACCAAACCCATGCCTACCATATAGTTAACCCAAGCCCATGACCACTAACAGGGGCCCTTTCCGCTCTCCTTATAACATCAGGTCTTATTATATGATTCCATTACAACTCAATGTCCCTACTTATATTAGGGCTTACAACTAATCTATTAACTATATACCAGTGATGACGAGATGTAGTCCGAGAAGGCACATTCCAAGGACACCACACCCCTATTGTACAAAAAGGATTACGATACGGAATAATCCTCTTTATTGTATCAGAAGTATTCTTTTTTGCAGGCTTCTTTTGAGCCTTTTACCACTCGAGCCTAGCTCCTACTCCCGAACTTGGGGGTTGCTGGCCTCCTACTGGTATCACTCCTCTTAACCCATTAGAAGTTCCCCTACTCAACACCTCAGTCCTCCTAGCCTCTGGAGTATCTATTACCTGGGCCCATCATAGTTTAATAGAAGGCAACCGCAAACATATACTTCAAGCCCTATTTATTACAATTTCCCTAGGTGTATATTTTACACTATTACAAGCTTCCGAATATTATGAAACACCCTTTACGATCTCCGATGGGGTATACGGATCTACCTTTTTTATAGCCACTGGATTTCATGGATTACACGTAATTATCGGCTCTACATTCCTTATCGTGTGTTTTCTCCGACAATTATACTATCACTTCACATCGAACCACCACTTCGGATTTGAAGCCGCTGCATGATATTGGCACTTTGTTGATGTAGTCTGACTATTCTTATATGTATCTATTTACTGATGAGGATCCTACTTCTTTAGTATAATTAGTACAATTGACTTCCAATCAATTAGTTCCAGACCAACCCGGAAAGAAGTAATAAATATAATATTAACTTTAATAACTAATGTAATCTTAGCATCCTTACTTGTATTAATTGCATTCTGACTCCCCCAATTAAATATCTATACAGACAAAACAAGCCCTTACGAATGTGGCTTTGATCCTATGGGATCTGCACGTCTACCTTTCTCTATAAAATTTTTCTTAGTTGCTATCACATTCCTGCTCTTCGATCTAGAAATTGCACTCTTGCTCCCACTTCCCTGAGCATCACAAACCAACAAACTAATAACAATACTTATTATGGCACTCCTACTGATCTCCCTCCTAGCTGCAAGCCTAGCATACGAATGAACCGAAAAAGGATTAGAATGAACTGAATATGATAATTAGTTTAAACCAAAAAATAAATGATTTCGACTCATTAGATTATGATTTACCTCATAATTATCAAATGTCCATAGTATATATTAATATCTTTCTGGCATTTATTCTTTCCCTAATAGGTATGCTTGTTTATCGATCTCACTTAATATCATCGCTATTATGCTTAGAAGGCATAATACTATCACTATTCGTAATAATATCTGTAACAATCCTCAACAATCATCTTACATTAGCCAGCATGATACCAATTGTACTACTAGTATTTGCCGCCTGTGAAGCAGCATTAGGACTATCTCTACTAGTTATAGTATCTAATACCTATGGGACTGACTATGTACAAAATCTAAACCTTTTACAATGTTAAAAATTATTATCCCTACTATTATATTAATTCCCCTGGTATGAATATCAAAACCTAGCATAATCTGGATCAATACAACAACATATGGTCTACTAATCAGCTTGATCAGCCTGTCCTATCTGAGTCAGCCAAATGACAATACCTTGACCTCCTCTTTAACATTCTTCTCTGATTCCTTATCAGCACCACTATTAGCACTCACAACATGACTTTTGCCCCTTATGCTTATAGCAAGTCAATCTCACTTATCAAAAGAACCCTTAACTCGAAAAAAACTTTATATTTCAATGCTAATTCTTCTCCAGTTATTCCTAATTATAACTTTTACCGCCTCTGAACTAATCCTCTTTTATATCCTATTTGAAGCAACACTAATTCCAACTTTAATTATTATCACCCGATGAGGAAATCAAACTGAACGACTAAATGCAGGACTTTACTTCTTATTCTATACTTTAATAGGGTCCCTCCCACTCCTAGTAGCCCTTCTTTATATCCACAGTCTCATGGGCTCCCTAAACTTTCTCATTATTCAATACTGAATTCAACCCCTGCCAAACTCCTGATCAAATATTTTCCTGTGATTGGCATGCATAATAGCGTTTATAGTAAAGATACCTCTATACGGCCTCCACTTGTGACTACCAAAAGCACACGTAGAGGCCCCTATTGCCGGCTCCATAGTACTTGCTGCTGTACTTCTAAAATTAGGAGGCTATGGCATAATACGAATTACAACCCTACTAAACCCTTTAACCAACTTTATAGCATACCCTTTCATAATACTATCCCTATGAGGCATAATCATAACAAGCTCTATTTGTCTCCGTCAAACAGACCTAAAATCCTTAATTGCATACTCCTCAGTCAGCCATATAGCACTGGTTATCGTAGCAGTTCTTATTCAAACACCATGAAGTTATATAGGCGCAACAGCTCTAATAATCGCCCATGGTTTAACATCGTCAATACTATTCTGCTTAGCTAATTCTAATTATGAACGAATCCATAGCCGTACTATAATCCTTGCACGAGGACTTCAAACCCTCCTTCCCCTGATAGCGGCCTGATGACTATTAGCAAGTCTCACAAACCTAGCTCTCCCTCCAACAATTAACCTTATCGGAGAGCTGTTTGTAGTAATAGCCTCATTCTCATGATCCAACATTACTGTTATTCTAATGGGAGTTAACATTATTATTACCGCCCTATACTCACTCTATATGCTAATCACAACACAACGTGGTAAATATTCTCACCACATCAAAAATATTAAACCATCATTTACACGAGAAAACACCCTAATAACTCTGCATCTACTGCCTCTACTCCTTTTATCTCTTAACCCCAAAATTATCCTCGGCCCTATCTACTGTAAGCATAGTTTAACAAAAACATTAGATTGTGAATCTGATAATAAAAGCTCAAACCTTTTTGCTTACCGAAAGAGTATTGCAAGAACTGCTAATTCATGCTCCCATGCATAAAACCATGGCTTTTTCAACTTTTATAGGATAGAAGTAATCCATTGGTCTTAGGAACCAAAAAATTGGTGCAACTCCAAGTAAAAGTAATAAATATATTTTCTTCATGCATAATCACAGCTCTAACTATTCTTACTTTACCTGTTATCCTAACCTTTACTAAACTCTACAAAAATAAGCTATATCCATACTATGTAAAAACCACTACTTCTTACGCGTTCATAATCAGTACAATCCCCATAATAATATTCATCTACTCAGGACAGGAAACAGTTGTTTCAAACTGACATTGAATAACGATCCAGACTATAAAACTATCCATAAGCTTTAAATTAGACTACTTCTCAATAATCTTTGTGCCTGTAGCTCTTTTTGTCACGTGATCTATCATAGAATTTTCCATATGGTATATACACTCTGATCCCTATATTAACCGGTTTTTCAAGTACCTCCTCCTATTCCTTATTACTATAATAATCTTAGTTACCGCAAATAACATATTTCAGCTGTTTATCGGCTGAGAAGGAGTAGGCATTATATCATTTCTACTTATCGGGTGATGGTATGGCCGAACTGATGCAAATACAGCTGCCCTACAGGCCATCCTCTATAACCGTATTGGGGACGTAGGCTTCATTATGGCTATAGCATGATTTCTATTAAACTTAAACACATGAGACCTTCAACAAATTTTCATTACAACAAGTAACAATTTTAACTTACCACTGCTTGGCCTACTACTAGCGGCCACCGGTAAGTCCGCCCAATTCGGTCTACACCCATGACTCCCCTCAGCTATGGAAGGCCCCACTCCTGTGTCAGCTCTACTTCACTCAAGCACAATAGTTGTAGCAGGAGTATTTCTCCTCATCCGCTTTCATCCACTAATAGAGCACAATCAAACTATTCAAACCCTCACTTTATGCTTAGGGGCTATTACCACATTATTTACTGCAATTTGCGCTCTCACACAAAACGATATTAAAAAAATCGTAGCATTTTCCACCTCAAGTCAACTAGGCCTGATAATAGTAACAATTGGCATTAATCAACCTTACCTGGCCTTCTTACACATCTGCACTCACGCATTTTTTAAGGCTATACTGTTCATATGTTCAGGATCAATTATTCACAGCCTAAGTGATGAACAGGACATTCGAAAAATAGGCGGCCTATTTAAAATCCTTCCTTTCACCACAACATCTTTAATTATTGGAAGCCTCGCATTAACAGGTATGCCCTTTCTTACAGGATTTTACTCCAAAGACCTAATCATCGAGTCTGCTAATACGTCGAATACCAACGCCTGAGCCCTCTTAATTACACTCGTTGCCACTTCCCTAACTGCTGCCTACAGCACTCGAATTATATTCTTTACACTACTAGGCCAGCCCCGCTTCTCCCCTGTAATCCTTATCAACGAGAACAATCCTCTCCTAATTAACTCTATTAAACGACTCCTTATCGGAAGTGTGTTTGCGGGGTACATTATCTCCCACAGTATCACACCCACTACCATCCCACAGATAACTATGCCTCATTATCTAAAAATAATAGCCCTCGCAGTAACTCTCTTGGGTTTCATCCTGGCACTAGAACTAAACCTTACTACACAAGGACTTAAATTTAATTATTCTTCTAATTACTTTAAATTCTCCAGTCTTCTTGGCTACTACCCAACCATTATGCACCGCCTCACACCCAAAACAGGTCTAATTATCAGCCAAAAATCAGCATCCACACTCCTAGATTCCATCTGATTAGAAAATATCTTACCCAAATCAATCTCATATTTTCAAATAAAATCCTCTATTCTTGTTTCAAATCAAAAAGGCCTTATCAAACTCTACTTCCTATCATTCATACTAACTATATTTCTCAGCCTACTAATCCTTAATTACCACGAGTAACCTCCATAATAACCAACACACCAATCAACAATGATCAGCCTGTAACAATCACCAATCAAGTACCATAGCTATATAAAGCCGCAATACCCATGGCCTCCTCACTAAAAAATCCAGAATCTCCTGTATCATAAATTACCCAATCTCCTATTCCGTTAAACTTTAACACTACCTCCACCTCATCATCCTTCAAAATATAACAAGCAGTCAACAACTCAGACAGCAAACCAGTGATAAAAGCCGCTAGAACAGCCTTATTTGAAACTCACACCTCAGGATACTGTTCTGTAGCTATAGCGGTCGTATAACCAAATACTACTAATATACCTCCCAGATAAATTAAAAATACTATGAGGCCTAAAAAGGATCCCCCAAAATTCAGAACAATCGCACAACCAATCCCACCACTAATAATTAACACAAACCCACCATAAATAGGAGATGGTTTAGTGGCAAAACCCACAAAACTCATCACAAAGACAATGCTTAAGATAAATACAATATATGTCATCATTATTCCTACATGGAATTTAACCATGACTAATGACATGATCCATCATCGTTGTATTTCAACTATAAGAACATTAATGACCAACATTCGAAAAGCCCACCCACTGGCTAAAATTGTTAATAACTCATTCATTGACCTCCCAGCACCATCTAATATCTCCGCCTGATGAAACTTCGGATCCTTACTAGGAGTATGCCTAATTCTACAGATTCTAACAGGTTTATTTCTAGCAATACACTATACATCAGACACAACCACAGCCTTTTCATCAGTCACCCATATCTGTCGAGACGTTAATTACGGCTGAGTTATCCGCTATATACATGCAAATGGCGCTTCTATATTCTTTATCTGCCTATTTATACACGTAGGACGAGGCCTATATTATGGGTCTTATGTATTCATAGAAACATGAAACATTGGAATTGTACTGCTATTTGCAACTATAGCCACAGCATTTATAGGCTACGTACTACCATGAGGGCAAATATCATTTTGAGGAGCTACCGTAATTACGAACCTTCTCTCTGCCATCCCCTACATTGGAACTGACTTAGTAGAATGAATCTGAGGCGGCTTCTCAGTAGATAAAGCAACTTTAACACGATTCTTTGCATTCCATTTTATTCTCCCATTCATTATTGCAGCCCTAGCAATGGTACACCTTCTATTTCTACATGAAACCGGGTCCAATAACCCCTCAGGAATCACATCAGATTCAGACAAAATTCCATTTCACCCTTACTACACAATCAAAGACATCCTAGGAGTCTTACTCCTACTTTTAGTCTTAATATCACTAGTCCTATTCTCACCGGACCTATTAGGAGACCCAGATAACTACACTCCTGCAAATCCCCTAAACACTCCCCCACACATCAAGCCTGAATGATACTTCCTATTCGCCTATGCTATCCTACGATCCATCCCAAATAAACTAGGAGGTGTACTCGCTCTAGTATTCTCCATTCTGATCCTGGCATTTATTCCTTTCCTCCACATATCCAAGCAACGCAGCATAATATTTCGGCCTCTCAGCCAATGCCTATTCTGACTCTTAGTCGCCGACCTTCTCACTTTAACATGAATCGGAGGACAGCCGGTAGAACACCCCTATATCATTATTGGACAAATCGCCTCAGTTCTATATTTTATCATCCTATTGATTCTAATACCAATAATCAGCGTTATCGAAAATAACCTTTTAAAATGAAGAGTCTTTGTAGTATAATTATTACTTTGGTCTTGTAAGCCAAAAATGGAGAGTAATCACCCTCCCTAAGACTCAAGGAAGAAGCTCCTGCTCCACCATCAGCACCCAAAGCTGAAATTCTTCTTAAACTATTCCCTGACACCCCCACATTCATATATTGAGTCCACTCTACTGCGTTATGTCAGTACCTCCAAAAAATTTCCCTCCCTATGTACGTCGTGCATTAATGGTTTGCCCCATGCATATAAGCATGTACATATTATTATATCCTTACATAGGACATATCAACCCAAACTCCATAATCATTTGGCTAGCAACAGTAATGAAATGCATGTCACTTAGTCCAATAAGAGATTAATCACCATGCCTCGAGAAACCATCAATCCTTGCTCGCAGTGTCCCTCTTCTCGCTCCGGGCCCATGCTAATGTGGGGGTTTCTATCATGGAACTATACCTGGCATCTGGTTCTTACCTCAGGGCCATGACCTTGCTTATTCCAATCCTACTAATTCTTGCAAATGGGACATCTCGATGGACTAATGACTAATCAGCCCATGATCACACATAACTGTGGTGTCATGCATTTGGTATCTTTTAATTTTAGGGGGGGAATCTGCTATCACTCATCTATGACCGCAACGGCACTAACTCTAACTTATCTCTGCTCTCAGGGAATATGCCCGTCGCGGCCCTGATGCAGTCAAGTAATTTGTAGCTGGACTTATTCATTATCATTTATCAACTTCGCGCATAAGCTAAGGTGCTATTCAGTCAATGGTTTCAGGACATAAAGTTTTTAGGTACACGTACACGTACACGCACGTGCACGCACGTACACGTACACGTACACGCACGTACACGTACACGTACACGTACACGTACACGCACGTACACGTACACGTACACGCACGTACACGCACGTACACGTACACGTACACGTACACGTACACGCACGTACACGTACACGTACACGTACACGTACACGTACACGTACACGTACACGTACGTACACGTACACGTACGTACACGTACACGCACGTACACGTACACGCACGCGCGCAAGACATTAAGTTAGCTTATACAAACCCCCCTTACCCCCCATAAACTCATGCTATCTATTATACACTTATTTATGTCCTGCCAAACCCCAAAAACAGAACTAAGTATATACAATACTCATAAGCTTTATTCAAATCATATATAAACGTATTGCTACTCTAGCTAACTTAACACAACGATCTTACACGCATTTGACCTCGTAGTCTATCTATAGATAGCATCTCTTTTTTTTTTTCCTCTCATATTTTATATGTATTTAATTTATTTACACAGATGGTTATCTAAATATAA